ACATGCGATGCAAGGTTCTTTCTTTTAGGTAGGCTATCTCAATCTTAGCTCGTGTACTAATACAGATTAGAACAGAATGAGGGGAAGACGAAGCGAGAGAGTGAAAGACCATCGGATGGATCTCTCTGGGGACTGTGAAAGATTTGATAGGAAGTCTATCTTTTCGGGAAGCAGGCGCTATGAAACGAGATGGGATGTTCTAGAGAATATAGGAAGCTTATGTGCAGGTAAGTGAAATACCTGGTTGTCGAGTCATTCAGCGAATGTATGATTCCTAGTTCGATCCAAAAGGTAGAAATTCCTTAGAAACGACTGGGAGCTCTAGCCCATTTCTATTTCCAGGGGACTCTCGAGAAAGAGAAAGGATCAAGCTCAAAAATTCCTGCGAGCAGCCAGCGGAGATCGGGTAAACGGGAGAAGAACGGCTTTGTGCCATTAGAATCCTTTTCTGCCAGATAGCCTTGACCTAGCTTCCCGGAAGAATCTCCGGAGCTTAGAAGCACTCTTTGAGACTCTGCCCGCCCTTATGAGAAGGAGTCAAGAAGATAGGAGGGAGGTGACCAAAACCAAGGTTTTTTCAAAAATACAACTTTAGGCTAACTAAAATAGCTTTTAGAAAGCTGGAAGCGAGGAATCCTAGTAGTTCTAGGTCTCCGTTTTCTTCAGGTAAAGTCTCCGAATATAGCTGTTACTGATAAGGTAGAAAAGCAAGGTTAGCTGTCGGTTTGGTAGTAAGCAACATCGGAAGGTAGCAGAACGAAGTATTGCGAATGCAATAGTCCCAGCTGCCAGAGTTTTTTAGAGACTGAAGCAGGTCGAGAGCCAGACAGGCTAACGAGCGAGTGTAGTTGCTTCAAAGCGGGATATGAAAAGGAACCGCTGCTAGGAGGACTGTCCTCACTGAACCTGAAAAGATATTTAATCAATTCGTCCGGGGAAGTGAGAGAATGTTTTTTCCAAGGCTAGGGTTGCCCAAGACGTGATGAAGGGGTATCGGGAAGGAATTTAGCGAACAAGCTATAGCACTCTCCTGAGAATTAAGAGGGGAAAAAGCCACAACTGGATGATAGCAAGCCTGGGCTTACGTCGGGAAAAAGAGCGCTGCCTATTCATGTTCAGGTACGAAGTGTGAGTTCTTAAAAAACGAATAAACGAACTCGACCAGGATAATAATGAAGATCGAGTGAAGGCCTTTGAAAAATGCAAAAGCTTCAGGAGCCAGGAGAAAGGAAAGAATAGTGACTTCCTGGGAGGAGGCGTAGGTGATAGGAAGCTAATCAAGGACAGGCTAAGGATTCGAACAGTCCGTGGGACCTTCAAGGAAGAAGTGAGATAAGCTAGGATGCGTGTGATAGAGTAACCCCTAGCGAGTATAAGTGGATCAGCGCTTCTTTCTTACCCTTACCTAAGCAGTGCCCTTCATTCAGGGTTTCAAGGATCGGTATCGAGATAGCAGCTCTAGGAATCCCTGACTTGCTTGCCTTTTATTTCAGAAAAAAATAGCAGTCCAGGTCTATAAGTAGAAAGGCTCAAGGAAATGCGAAGTATAGAGAGTATAAGATAAGCTAAGATCTAGACTCCCAGATACCAACGAGCGGGATTAGCTACCAAGCGGGGGAGCTTCAGGAGACTGATAGATGATAGGTAGGTGGGTGGGAAATCAAGAGAAGTGACAAATGAGACTCTTAATGGATTTGTCAATTTTCATCCTTTTTCATGGGGCAAGAGCCAGCCCATTCTTATAGCATCCAAGGAAATAAAAATGCCCATGGCAGCTCTTAAAAAGATAGGAGAGGAGTGTGAGTCAGTCGAGTCGAGAAGCAACTCATTTATAAGTCAAAAAAAGTTTCAATAAAGGGCGATTTCCAAGTTTCAAAGGAGAAAGGGCATCCGCCCGTCCAAGCACATGTCTCCTTTATCTGTTTTCAGCCAGCGCCCTACTTGAAATGTAAATTGTCCTCTTCTCCTTCGGACCCTTCGTTCATCGAAGACAAGAGCTGCTCCCCTCTCTTGAAAGCCGAACTGGCGCCTTCTTTTGATAACTGGGTTAGGGTTACCGAAGGCAGGCAAAGTTTCCCCTTTTATTCGGTGAATTGTAGGCTGCAACTAGTGGGTTCTCTTCAAAGTATTAAAGGCCCACTCATTAGCCTTACCAGCCAGTTGACGAGTAGTACAAGACTCTTATATAGAGAGAACCTAGCCAATTATCTTATAGAAGGTGCTTCCTTACCTCTACTCGACCGTAGGCAGCCTCTGCCGCCGTTACAATGGGAATGCATTCGCCCTAATGGAAATGAGAGGCCGATCGATGGAAACTTGTAGTCAGTCTTCTACGAAGCTGTAGCTAGTAAGGGTAAAGTAGCTTTGTTTGAGGAAGGAGAAGAGGCTAGTTCGTGGCTTGGTCTTCACTGACACACTATCGGACCTTTCGGGTTAAGTTAGTGTTCAATGAGCCCCACTAAGAAAGTTCCTTACAACAAGGCTTCTAGAAAGTGGTTGTTGGAGAGCGCGTCGCATTACATCAGTCTTGCCCCTGGGCTCCGGTGGTTACCTCAATGGTTGTTCATCACCCGTTAGGGATTCCTCAAGACAGGTGCCACATTCATGGAGGACGAAACATTAGGGGATTGGGGGATAACGAAAATGGAGTCTTCTAGTTGGAGCTCCTAACTACCGTGCAATCAATATATCGTCACCGTCACTCCAATGAATACAATAGCTACGAGCTGCCGTAAGCCTTGTTGCACGAGTACTGTATCACAAGCACACTACCGAGTACCACGAGTACACTAAAAAGAAAGGAACTCAAAAACTATAAAGCACTGCTGCCACTTCCTTTTCTACCGGCTTCTTTCAGTCCTAAAGTCAATCAAGAGGCTAAACTCGATCTATCTTTCCGGCTTAGCCGAACTCCTCACCTGATCCTGAGCCAGAGGCCCCCGAAGGATCCATCATCTTCCCCATGGTTGGAGGATCAAAAAAAAGGAATGCTAATACAATTATACCCCCCCACCCCAAGCGACTAAAGAGGAAGTGGAGAGACTTCCCCAGAAGCATGGATTGGAGTTTCATAAGAACCAGATTTCAATCAATGCCAATCAATAGAAATGCCAAGTAGAAAAAAAGAAGCATGAACAACACTATCGAGATTCTGATAAAATCATTCGACATTCGAAGACTCTTCTTACTCGCACCCTCATACATTTGACTCTGGTTTACTACAGGTCTTAGCACATTTGTTTTCCCATTCTTTCGGCTGGGAAACTTTTGTTTTTGTGCTGATGATGGTCATAATCTTTTTACTTTTCATTTTCTTAGGTACAAGAAAGACATAAGTGGGGCCTCACCATTTCCGTGAGAGATCCGATCTCAGTTGTTTTCAACTTCATCTCCTTCTCAATCGGTAGGGCTCTTGGAGGAAATTGGATCCAGGTTGGTTTCCCAACCCAACGGATCGTAACCTTAGGGCGACTCTCAATTAAGTAAGGCTCTGACAAGACCTCTCGCTTCAAGTAGAAGGCAACTGCATTAACAACCTCGATTCCTGTGCCGCAGCATATATTTTGATTGATTGATAGAGGACCTTCTAGAAGTTTCTCGCCAAATGTCTCTTCTATTACGAAGACCGCCTGGTCGCGAAGCTAAAGACAGTTCCTTTCAATTCTTGTATTGTACCTTTCGTTGGGTACACTGAACACCAAGCCAATCTCGAGTTAAGTACACGAAACTACATACCTTGAATCTGCCCTAGGCTACTTTCTTTCTTCTCTTATTCAAGTGATTGATAGTTACAGGACGGGGACATCTCACTCCTAAAAGAAGCCTTTCTATTATTCTACGATAAAAAACCAGCTCTTTCCCGCAACTTGTTCCAAAAACTCCAACTACTAGAAAGGCTGAAACTGACTCTAATCAGTCAACTACCATCCACGAGCGGATACCATCGAGTTATCGGCCCCCAAGCAGAGTTGACAATGCCCTCGAACGACAGAAGTGGACTAAGTCCCATTTATCCAATCAAATCAGTCCAGTCTTGCTTTCGCGAAGTGACTATCTGTAGTTGAGAGAAACAAAAACGGAAAGTGATCGTAGTACGTGACGTACGTGGAAAGTGGCAAGGTAGCCCTATAAGTCTAAGGCAAGGGAGCTATAACCCATACTAAACCGTTGTAATCGGCATTGACAAACCACTAGTAGTCGTCTCCGGGAGCATACTCAAGAGGCTTGTATAATAAGGCAGGCCAGGCCAGTACCTCTGCGAAAAGAGAGCCAAAAAACAGAGGACATGTATCACCGTAAACTAGAAGACTTTCGGGCTAAGATGAAGGAGTCTGTAAATAGGTCCAGTTCGTTGGGTCCCAATAAGGGACGGGAAGTGACTCTTGTTCATCATGCGCCTTGTGTGCTTTCTATTCTCTATTGCTTGGGAATAAACGATCGCGATGTAGCAGGGTCGTGATAACTCTCTTCAAGCGGATCAACAAAGGCGAGATCGGCTCACTTGCCCACCGACCCCTCTCTCTTATACGATGAAAGTCCTTCAACTATAGTTGAAGAGGAGACAGAGAGGTAGTAAGTTGCCCGCTTATAGCAAGTTATTACAGGACGTAGCTAAACCTTCCGAGGGACATCCTTCTATGTCAAAGAAATCTTACCCCACAATGCCAGTAGTTGATAACTATTATAGGGATTAAGCCCGAGGTTTGGATAAAAGATCTTAATTCAAGTATAAGCAGTTGATCTCTACTAAAGAGGGTAAGCGAGACATAGCCCAGAAGCTCATGCACAGATTGACGAGGAGATGTACAGAATGAGCATTTCCATACTCATCTTTAACCACGAGGGGAAAAGACCTAGTTGAGAACAAGAAAAAAACCGGTGCCCCGATTCATAAGACATTGAATCAACGGTTAGCTAGGTCGTTAGAATCGTTACGGAGATTCGCCCTACCCGCTAACTCCCCGAGCTATACTAGCGCCTCGCTACGAGCTACGAGTAAACTCGCCTCGCCGTCACGAGATCTAGTTCTGGAGTTAACATCGATTGCTAAACTCCTTTTCGGAGAGCTCAGAAAATTCAGACTGAAAGTCCTACTGTTGTTGGCGAATCTACTGATATGCCCATCAAAGAAGGAAGTTCTCGATTGGGCCATAACTAGTCGAGTAATGTAACTCTTGAAGCATTGCCCGAAAAGGGCCTTCCTATCCGCACTTAGCTCTGACTGCTTGAATGAGGACCTATTCATGGATTGGCTTGAAAGGGTTGCCCAACTAGACATTCTATCTGATAGTCCCACTAGCGCCTCCGAGAGTTGCTCTTCTTTAGTAGGCTAAGGAAAGACAGTAGGCTAGAGACACCTTCGGAGGTGGAAGAGTTCCAGAGGTCAGTTATGAACTGGCAAAACAACACTCGGTCACCAACAAAGCCTAACAGAATGGCTGTTCTCTCCGCTCCTATCAAACGATAGGTGGTCTCATAAGGTCACAGCATTACTACTGCCGGATTGGCTTTCTTTTAGTTGCTATACCGGTGTAGAAGAGAATAGTTGGTACCTCCATGATGGGACACAAGACCAACCAATACAATAGTAGTGGAATGCCATTTCTCGAGCTTTCCATCGAACGATAGGAAGACTCAGAGGGTCAGATCAACCCATTAGGGGTGCTTTTGTCTCGTGATATGATGCTTGATAGCCTAGAAGATTGGACATTGGAACTATAGAACAAAGAATGGAAATCGGATATAGTAACCCGCTTTACACTGAACTTAGCCGATACCAGCCTCTCTCACTATTGGTACTTAAGCGGCATATCTTGGTTGGGAGGTGAACTCAGTCAGTCTATTCCTCAGATAATAAGTCTTGTCTTATTCTTATGCTCATGATCCATCAATAGATCCTGCAGAGACAAAGGAAGACTATGGCTAAAGCACTAGTAGTAGATCTTCTAGCTACGTCCCTTAGTCAGAGAGCCTCAATAAGTAGTTTCGGTAGCACCCCACCCTTACCTTACTCTGGTTGGGGAAGGCCTTGTTGGTTGTCGATAAAGAATTCCCATTTTGACCATTCTCTGAACCTTATAGTGAAGAGTGATTAGCCCCCAAAGGAAGGATCTTCTTTCGGTCTTGTGAATAGGGTGATTTCAACGAGGTCCAAACGGGATCTATTGAGGCGCAGGAGGGTGATCCAGGGTGATTAAGTTGTCCCATGCCAGGATGAAAAAATCCAAGGATTGAGAGTGAGAGTTATGATCCTGGAAGTCTTGAAATACCAAGATGACAGAGCATTGGAACATTTTCTGAACTATTGAAATGAATTCTTTCCCCTCCCGTGTAGCCATACCGTATAGAGTTTCAAATGCCTTTGTTTGGGAGTAGCTAGATTCAAGCAAGATAGCTGCGGATTCTGTTCATAGAGAGCCCCATTCCTCACTCACAAGCTCTTTCTCAGCCCCAGCCTAACGAGTGCATTCAGTTTCATGTCCAAAATCAGTTGAAAGGACGTACAATCGGCGAGAAAGTCAGTGAAGTTCCTTTACTTAGGGCAAGAAGGTCCTTCCCTAAGTCTAATCCCTAATCATGCGCAACACATGGAATTGGACCTTTCCTGCTTTCAGGATTTGATGCTCTTTTGAAACAGCTTTCAATAGAACATAGAGCTCTGCCCTTCTGGCTGTCCTAACGAGTTCACTGCCTTAATCCCTTAAACGGAAGAGTTAATCGTAGAGCAGGAGGAATTCTTGCTTTCTTTCTGTCCGCTAGTCAGGAATGGAATCGGACGCTACGAATACGAATTATTGAATGGGGGGAATTTTCGAATAATTATTAGACAAATAGGGCACTAGAACGCTATTCTTCCTCCTTCCCCGCTTAGGCCTTAGGGGCTTAGGACATTAGCAGTAAGACTTCCGCAAGGTAGCAAGGAGCAGCAGTGGAAATCACAGTAGTTGTAGCAAAATAATTGGCGCGCTAGGCCCCTTCTCTAAGAGAAAATAGGGTAGGCAGGCTACTTGAATGGACATCTGAGATGGCATCAAGCCGAGCACAAAACGGATCTGGGCTGCTAGTAAGGAGGACTGTGAAGCCTTCTAGCATAAGTGATGCCTTCCCAAGCCAAGGTCTGGTCTCTTCGGTACGGGCTTTGAGAATGTAGAGTAGAAGGGGCTTCCTCAGCTACCGGGAAAGACTGCCACGAATGCCAATGCAGTACCTCACACTTGCGTCTACCCCTAGCCGTACCACAACAATTTAGAGCTCCGGGAGATCGTCCTGCCTAGTTCTCCTTCAGGGACCTTGAGGCGGGCATCCATTACTTATGTAGCGCTTATTGGTCAAGACAAGCTAAATGAATTCCATCCAGCTCAGCTTTTTAAGAAGCAGAATGCCACTTTAGCCCAGCCCCTATCCAAGGTCACTACCTAGGAAGATCCTTTCCCGCCCTTCTTTAATAGAAAGAGTCCCTTATAGTGGAAGTGCAGCATCATCCGCAAACTAGTACCTCAGCTGCTACTTGCCTCGATCCGCTAGTTATCTGGTTATTATGGCTTCCCAACTCTACTTCTCTTTATCCAGGCACACGTCGTCTCGCTTCTTCCCTGCCTAGCAAGAGCAAGTCAGAGTCACGGTCAAGCCAGAGCTACACTTTATCCCTAGCTGAAACGCCTACTCGAGCACACCGCCCCTCGGCCTCCACTCCCTAGCTCACTGGCTCCTTAGCTCTAGCAAACTACTGCAAAAGCGGATTAGTCAGAGGCAGGTATAAGCTATTGATCTATATCACTTCTCAGGCATACTCAATCCGTCTCCTTCTCAATCGTAGTACCAGCAGCACACTCCAGCACCGACTCCTACCCTAGCATATCGCATATCCCTAGCTGACACTGCACACTTCCAAGTTGAGGTCGAGCTACTTCCCTTCCTAGCTAAATTGGCAACTTTAAAGCATAAAAGCATAATACTAGCTACACAGTATCGAAGCAACAAAGCAGCATAAACCAGTTCAACTGGGGTGTAGAGAATAGACTTTTCTGAGTCCCTTTGGTGGATTGAATATGATCAATAAATCTCGAAGGAAGATAATTCTGATTGGAAAGGAGTCGAGAGCAAGAGCTAACCATTGTAGCAATAACCACGTGGGATTCTACATGCAATGAATGAGTCTATAGGAAGGGGACAAATTCTTTATCTGCAGAGAAGACTCGCGAGGGCGTTCCCGACCATGAATCCTGGCGAGTTGTCCCAGAAGGGAAATAGGCAGATAGGAGAGATCTCTTCCTTTTGATCCTTACGTGTACATGAGTAGACCAAAGGCTGGCAGAATGCAGAAGACAGAAGAGGATCGAATTCATCTAAAAGAATCGCGAGTTTGGGACCCTTGAAGGCAATCAGTCGCGAGGGGTCCCGAAGTCTCTTAAAACACACGATTTTAGCATATTCTAATAGATCATAGACACACCTACGACCAGATGCCTCAAGAATAGCCGGCGCGTACGTGGCTTGAAAGCTCCTTTCTTCCAGTCCGATGAAGGTTTGGAACCCTCCAGAAAGCAACAACCCAGCACAGCAGGGAGATATGACAAACAGACAAGTAGGGCTTAGAGGCGGCTTTGAGCAAGACGGATACCATTAAAGACGTGTGTACGAGTGGCATCACTCGGACATAAGGGTAAGGCCGAGAAGTAGGATAATGACCTATTCGGAGTGGGGAATGCTTGCTCGAAATCCCGCCTTTCTTCCAGATGCCTATAGCTATAGTCAAGCCTTGTTTTCTCAGTCCCTTGAGAGTTCAAGTAGCTTCTTAGATAAGCTACTTCGTAAGCAAGTGCCAAAGAGTATTTCTTTCCCGAGTGTGAGATAGAAAGTAGGGCCCTGTAAAGATCGTTTTTCTCTAGTTAGTTAACGTTCCAGCACCAATAGACAGTGCCGGAGAAAGCGATCGTATTCCCCATTGCCTCGAAGGTCTTCAGGTAATTGAGTCGTTGGAAGCATGCCATAAAGTCCTTGACGTGGAAATAACATCACTTAGAACACTTGCCTCTTTTCTGTAGTATGTCCATCGAGCGAGAGTATAGTTTACTTAGAGGTCTTGTCAGAGCCTTGGTCTAGCCGGAAAGGAAAGAGATTTTCCAGTAAATATAAGGGAAGTCAGGTGCTCGTATAGGAGTCTGGTCAGATCCGAAAGTCCTTATTCAACTACGCGTACCCCTACAACCCACACTTGCTTTCCAACATCTCCGATCGCCTTGAAAGTAAGACCTTCCTTTCCGGGTAGTGAGTCACTTCAACCCTTGTTAAAGCTTTTCGTCTTTCTCCTTGTATTGTAGCATTCCGCTTTTGGTTAGCCGGTAGTGCAGGGGAAGTCAGTCTTTCAAGTTCCTCTTTCTAGTCCCGCTTTCGACAGCAGGATTGGATATGATTGGTGATACTCCTGTGCAGTCTCCGCCGGGCCAGCAAACCATCGCGGATTCGATCGCAGGCGTCTATGCTGTAGCACATGGCTGACTCCGAGTGGCCGTAATATACATATGCACTATGTCTGAAAGGAACTGTGGCCTACCCGCCCCGAGAGACCCCCTTCTCAGGGACAACCGGTAACTTAAGACCAGCGGATCGGGGAAGGGAGAATACGAGAGAGAAGACTATCTGGGGGTTGATAGTAATCTCATACCTTTCGGTAGTCGATTTTCGAGGTCATACACAATTACACTGTTCTCCGCTTCGGTCCGACATAAAGTCAAGGGTCCAGTGATGAGTGGAACTTGCGATCGGTCAATCCTCATTCACACGTTCATCCGAGTATCACATCAATGGATCGGAGGGCTCATAGACATTCTATATTTCCGATCTTTCCTTTATGGTAATAGGGGGATCATAGATCTCTCTTTTCAAACAAAGTTGGCAAAGTGAGAACGCTGGTTCCGCAATAAGCAAATCAATCCAATTCTCAATGGGAGAGGGCTACGACGAGAAAGGCTTTTTGGTAACTTAGTAGTAGTCACTCCCAGCCCCTTTCCTTGACAGAAGAACTCAGTAGTTTATTAGTTGCATCCGAGGTTCAAATCCCTGCTCATAGAAGGGGTGTAGCCATCGGCTGAGGAGGAATTGCCTCTTTCGGGCTAAATCATATAAAGAATCAGTCTTTCTATGAGATAGAAAGGTAGACCGTTACTCTCCTTTGGTTGGGCAAAATCTGCTCTTGCCTATGCAGGAGGCCTTTCTTGCCTGTGCAGGAGGCCTTAAAAGCGGGGGGTTTTCCCCGGTCCAGTATGGAAGAAGAAGACCCAGTAAAACTTTAATAAGGAGAAGAAGAGCTCAAGGCTCAGTACTAATGGATTGTGTAGATCCTAGGGTTTCATACAATGAGTTAGTACAGGGAGAGATTGAATACGACGCCGATAGTGGTCGCCCTAGCCAATCTATGCAAAAGCGGATCAGCAGCAGACTCTAGTCGATCTCATTCATATTGAGAATAGCTCTTTCTCACACGGACCTAAGAAGCGGATTCAAGACTTAAGGAGTTGAGACCCCAAAATTGATCTTCTTCTTGTGCCGTAGCCTCTATCTAAGCTTCCATTTCCTGCAGCAATTGAAAGCTTCGGCAGGGTCTTTTGATCTGTGCGGAGAATCAACCATTCTTAAACCATTGGTTCTTATTAGGTAAAGAAGAAACTGCCTCACCTTGACTTGAATGGAAGGTTCCGCCATCCTCTTACTGAATATGGTCTGTCGCCTTGAGGAGATGTAGGTTCTTAGTAGTTGAGGAAGATTTAAGCTCAAAATTTGATTCCACAAGCTGCTATTTATTATGATCTACAGTCCCCACTCTCTGCACATCATATGCAGACCTAACCGTAAACATTCCGAACGGAGAATCCAGCCTAATTAGTGATTCCCTTTGGTGGGACTAATCAAACTATGGATTTGCCTAGCACGTCTAGGGTCAAATAAATTGTTTCAAGACTTCCTTGGAAACGATGGGCTGCTGGGTATTCCGTGCACGGGTCATCGCCAATACATAATCAAAGTTCAGACCCATTGGTTATAGTCTGGTTGTGTTCGGGAAATTGATACGCCCCAGCCCTGGTCAGCTTCAGTTTGACCATTCAACTACTGACTTGCTGCCCACGTGCGGGCTTGGCTTCTCGCCTACTCCTGCCTCGCCACGTTCAAGCTCAATCCCAACTGTCGAAAGCTGTCCTCTTAGTTTTGAACTAGTCTGAGAAGGGGAAGGAATTTGAGTGCTGATGTAGCTAACAGCCCCCTTGATAGTCGATTCATTAGGGTCGTCACCTTCCACCCATAAGGTCTGTAGTGACCACACCCAGATAGTCTCCCCTTGCGATTGTGGCGAGCCGCTCAATAAAGAGCTAAATCATATGCTTAAAGAACCTCCTTTCGATCCACTGGGTATACAATGCAGATTAAAGGGAGCAGCAGTGGGTATAGGTGTAATTCTATTAAGTTTAGCTTTAGCAGAGTCAGTATCGACAAGTGCAATTTTGCTCAGCGGCTGATAGACTAGCTAATTTGGGTTGGGGGGTGAATTCTATAGCTTAGTGCAACATTATAGAAAGAAATGAAAGTCAGAAATAAAATAATAGTAGTCGAAAACAGAATGAATTCTCCTATAGAACGCACAGAATTACTCTCTTTTGCTGATTTAGTTATACTTAACTACCAATCCAACTCGGTTTCTTTTCCAATGATTTCCCAGGTGGATGTTAAAGCTTTTATTGAGAAATTAGTTGAATACAAAGAAGGTGATGGTTTGATCTATGATCCAATAATGGAACCTCTAGTTCAATCGTCATTAGCACACTTCTTATACCTGAAAAAGAATGGGATGGAAATCATTGATCTAAAATCATATCACCAAAATGATATCCGATTGAGCTTTCTGGATCACTTGGTAGCTAATAAATCTTCGATAACGCTCAGTTGGTTTTTCGAATTTGCCCCGACGCTTCTATGGACAAAAATCAAATGATGTTTCAAATTAGTCAATTATTAGTGAATCCGACTCTCAAAGAGATGGATTTATTGCAGTTAGACACCGTACTTCCCTCATGGGGTTTCACTGCGAAAGTACGTTCAGCATCTATAGCACCCAGAATACGAATAGAGGAGTCCTGTTAAACCACTGGTGGCATTCCTTCTCTAAAGCACAAAGGAAGAGGAAGCCTTACTCCGACCCCCTATACCGCTCACAAGCTGGAACCTCGTTCTCGCCAATGTGTATTTTTGGGTTATAGCCCCAACCATAAAATAAAGGGTCTCGCTGTTTCGATCCCTCTTCAGGCCGTGTTTTCATCTCCAGGCATGTGATCTTTGATGAATTATCATTTCCATTTGCTACTATCCAGTCGTAAGGTTCTACTAATGGCACTTCTTTAGGCTCAGAATGCTTGTGGGCATGGATGCTTCTAGGTCGGATAGAGCTTGGCTTGCCACTAGAGTAGGACCAGAGGTGAAGCATTTCTTAGCAGTTGGGGGCCCACGTAGAAGCTTTGCTGCTCGATCGAATTACTTGCTTGGCCGATCAGGCACATTAATAGAATCAATGGCTAACTATATTAGCAGAGATTTTACCGCCTGCTACATCAAGATAGGCAATTGAGATGGCAAAGAGAGCTAAAAGAATCGCTTTGACTACGGGAAATGCCTTGATTGTACGACTTTATACTGAACCAATAGAAAGTCCTAAAAAGAAAGAATAGAACTTTTTTCGATGTGCCGATCTATCTTTTTCAACTCAAGGAGGCGGGAATGGAACTCAAAAGAAGGGCATTTAAGAAGAGACCAGATTGGATATTAAGGTAGGCCCAGGACCCTACCATATTAGTTAACAGATCTCCATCTATTTTACAGCGAGATAAAGGGTAAAGAACCCTATTTATTAGTATGAATAAAAAGAATTATGAGTTGACCAGCGGAAAGAAAGAAGATCTGAGTAGTGAATAGGTTGTCAGTCCCTTCTATCTTAGCCTTCGAGGGGGGATTGCTTCCAATCTTTTTATTCAAAGGAAGACCTTCCCTAGGTAGCTCACTCTCCTCCTTCCTACAAGTGTATAGCTTTCTCTATTCTTTCCAGCATTGCGGTATCAACTAGAAAGCTCTCGAGGTTTGGAACCCGCCAACCTTTCTGCTCCGTAAACTTCGTTCTAGCTTTCTTATCCCTCTAGTTTTCGAGGCAAGATTCGGAGCCCACAAGTTAAGGCGCTAATCTTCTTCTGACCGTACTTCCGAAGGGATCAAACTCAACTCTGACTCTTCCCTTTCTTTAGTAAGGAAATGTGTCTATCCAACTCGTACGAGCTACCGGAGCTAATTAAAACCCTTTGACTCGCTTCCTTGGCTTGATGCAGGAACCGGCCAATTGGAATAACTTCTTTCCTCCGGTCCACTAACCAACTAATTCATACACCGGGCCAGGTTTGAAGATGCTCTTTCTAATGTGAGAGGAGGGAACGCAGCTCTCACTCCTAACTCTTAGGGTCGCCTTTGGCTTGCTTGCTTAGTTCCGCGCTTGCTAGCAGCTCCCATCTTTCATTTTTGTCCTTCTTTGATTCAGCTTTATGTTCTATTTCCGTCCCTCGCTAAGGCCGAGGCTTCTCTTCTATTGAATAAGTCTCCTCTCTTTTTGTGAGAAAGAGGCATTCCAAGAACTTCTATGGAGGAGCTGGTATTAGCTTAGTTTGCTTGTTTAGTGGCATCCCGTCGCTTGTTTCATTTTAGCCTTCCTTCTTGGCATTTGTCCTTGTCTTTATCATGGGCATTGGCCTAGCTCTATCATTGGCATCCGCTTACATAATTTCCTTTAGAGCGTACCTTCCTAGCTACCGTAACAAGAATAAGGAAACTCTATTCTAATCCGCTTGCTGTCTCAGTTCGGCAATAAGCCTTTTGTTTTGTTGCGAGTGTTGTGTACTAAAACGATTTAAAGCCCGGCCTTCGATCGAGAACCGGAATCGCGGATAAGGGAACAGAAAGATTCTCTTGGATCGTAAAGAGCTTTGGTTTACGAACCTTAAGATTCAAATCTTAAAAAAAGCCCGAGATAACAGGAGGAATGCTTACCGATTAGTAGATTAGAAGCATAGTCCTTACTTTCCTGAAAGCTTAGTAAGGAAGTCAACTGATTGACCTAACCCTTCTCTTCCTCTTCTTGATAGCAAGAGTCATTGCTATAACTGAAATCCATTCATGATGGCGACTCCTACTTCTTCAAGCAAGGTTTAGGCTTTTCGTAAGCATTTAAGAAAGCAGCAAATCCTTCTCACGAACTAGACAAAGAAGAGAGAATCGTCAGCTTTCAAGGTAACTAGTTAGTGGCGGCTGATTACCAGTGTGACATGGATCTTCCCTCTATCTCTGAGGTGCGGTTCGGTTCTTTGCACAGTGGAACGGACAGATCATCTTTTTTCCACAAAGGTGAATACAGAGGCAAGCCCCTGGCTCAGAGATCGGCTACTTCTATGAATGCTCGGGCGAGAAGAGCTTACCTAAAGGACGAAGAACTTCGCCTTTCAGGATGTTTCCTCCATTCTGTAGTGAAAGACTTGGCACAAGACCACTAGTTTATAGACGAAGAAAGCAGCACTTGAAAGCATTCCTAAACCACTAGGAAATAGGCTACGCTTGATCGTGGAACTTGATCATGGAGTTTTTCTTTAAGACTACCATACCAATAGCTGCACACGGGCTTACCAAAGATCATAGGAAAGAAGAACCGAAGGTGATCTTCCTCAGTACGTGGGTAGACAGAAAGGGATTACTAACTACACTTGACCATAGAAATAGAGAAGATATTTTCAATAGTAATATACGCGGACTTGCTAGCAGCACCCAAGACCGAAGACTCGTAGGCGCATATCCTCATAAAAGGGCTTAAGATTTCAGATATTGATGGTCGTAAATACACGTCGAGATAGACTTGATCTGACCTTCACTACTCGCCAGAGAAAGAGGTTGAGCTGACCTATCGCTTGCAGATCAAGAGGAGGACTCTCGTACGGAAAGATGGTGACCTCCATCAGATGAGCCCTCTATGGATTCTCCTCCGGGCTCAGTCCTATCCCATTTCTCTTTTTTTACAGTGAGGGTGCACTATTAGCATCAATAGAGAAAACTACTTACATCTCTATTCTACGCTATTGACTTTCCTCCCCTCGGGGGAAGTAGCAAGAGTCAGAATTACTTTATATAATAATATATTGAACCATCTCGCCTGAAAGTCAGTCGCTACCTTAAGGCATGCCTTGACTCCAAGAGCTAACTCGATGGGACTTGCTTTCCTAAATAGATTTCCCTTGGCCTTGAGCCTGCTTCATTGCCTTGACTTAAGCGGAGATCTTCTACTTAGTAATACGAAAAAAAAGACCACCAGCCCACCTGTTTGCCGCATTTGCTGATGAAAGAACAGCAAGAAAGGTGCAAGCTCTTCTCTTAGATCGGAGGAGTGGAAGCTTGACTTCGGTAGCTAAGTCTGATTGATAATCTGTCTTAGTCATACAGCTATTCGTGACAGTCACAGAAGTCATCAAGTTTCACTCGACTGAGCAGGCAAGGAGCTCAAAAGTCAGAGTGCTTGCAACTCATCATCTATCACATTATATTGCTCAACTGATTCACCAAATGCTGAAAATAACTCTAGTGCTCGGCTACAGAACGTCCCTCCTTGTACTTCAAATTCAAATTTGAATCAAGAACACCTTATTTGTGGTGTCTTTCTAGAAAAGATTTTTTCAACAACTCATGGTCATTAGTCTTATTGGCAACGTGGTGAAAAACACTATTATCAACCCATAAAAAATGTTACCAACTCTTTTGTTTTTCGATTCATTCTCTCCCACTCTTTATCGGACTTGTCACTTGGTTTGGCACGCACAAGCTGCTGCTGCAACGTACTCGGCTTCACAAGATGAGAGGGCAACAAGAATTTTATTCTTTTTAGACCATGAGAATGCGGCTGCTCCAATATGGAACATCTATCCTGAAGTGCTCTTCCTTTCATATGGATATCTTTCAATTTCACAGTCTGTATAGCCGACTAGCTTCGAATCTTTTGACGATTCATATCTGCGAACAATCCTTTTTTTTAGTACCTTTGGTCTACCTTAGAATTCTCTTCGCTGCTATGAAATGTTCCTGTTTCGGCATCTCCATGTATCTGCTGATCAGACTAACCCCATAGGGGATATCTGGCCTAGTGAAAGTCAGGTATCGGAGACTTCCAACTATACTTTTTAACATAGTAGGATCCACGGGCTCTCCTTTTCTTTCTCTCCGGAGTTTTTTGTTTCAAGTTTCAACAGGTGTTCTCACTGGATTGCAACCACTCATCTTAAACCTTTAGAGTATCTGCCTTGCATACTTCTTTTGTGAGATATAGATTCCACTTTCCTTTTGAAAACTCCACGGAAATAGGCCATCAGTCCTACATCTGTCATTTCGAACTCTTTAACCATTGATCTTTTGAAATCTTCAAACATGCTCGTATGGACACTTAGTGAAGCCGTTCTTCTTAAAGTAGTCATCGATCCTTGTGTTCTATGCCTTTTCTTAACGTACCCGATCGGTTGTTCAATGTATACTTCCTCTTCTACCATTTAGAAAAGCTGATTTCACGTCTATCTTATAGATCTTCTATCTGTTTTGCGCAGCTAGGGCAATGAGCAGCCTGATTGTGTCGATCCGCGTAAAAGCTCTTTGTTTGAGGACCAGCCTCTCGCGCGTTCTTCTTTAGCTACCTGTCCTCACACCAATCATACTACACAGCACCAAGACGAAAGTGAAGCTGTGGATCAATTGAAGCTAAGCCGGAAAAATACATATTCAAATTAGCATGAAAGTCAGACTTTATATGATATGCCTCGCTGAGCTCTCTCTTGGGCTGTGAAAGCGGTGCGAAAGAAGTTGGGCTACCCTGCCTTGAGATCTTCCCCTGCCCTGTATGAGTTGAGAGGCTGAGGTCCAGTCTACTAACTATAAGGCTACTCCACCTGACGATTGTTGTCTTCTTTCAATAATGCTTTGTTGGTCACCGGGCACAGCGCTGCGAGAAAAAGCTTAGCGCACTACACATCAAAAAGTCTTTGGACGGGAGGGAATCGGCGATGAGCAAACCGGTAAGAGGTACTAGAATCCGACGATGGGTGGCTCAATCAATCCTCTATTTGGCAAGGGTTAGAGCCCAGCTCGTGACAAGGCCTTTTTTTGTCTTGCTTGTTATATTAAGTTCCTTCCTCAGCCAAATTCGGGTTTACTTCTTTCTTAATAGGACTTGCTACCTTCTTTAATAGGTCTAGCTCGTGCTTGACTTCGGGGTCTTTAGCTCGACTCCACAGGTGGAATGCCCTGAAGCTAAATAGCCCTGTTGATGGATTCATAGGTAGGACCTTCCGTACGGGGCGAAATTGATTATTAATATAGGTCTAGCGGCTTAGCGGATTCCGTCCCGCGCTGAGATGCTTTAGTTTAGCTCTTGGCCTCGATTAGCTCTCCC